CTTTCCGCGTTTTGAAGGAATCGAACCCACATTAACCAAGTTAGAAAGTTGGTGTTTTATCCATTAAACTAAAAACGCTTAATAATGTGAAGAGAGTAGGAATCGAACCCACGAAAATTTTTCAATAAATAGATTTACAGTCCATCGCTTTAAACCACTCAGCCATCTCTTCTCTAATTTTTATTAAATATTTTGTAGGAAGAATGGGATTCGAACCCATGACATAAAATAATTATAACTTTTTATGTGACGATTTAGCAAACCGTTGTTTTAAACCACTCGACCATCTTCCTTTTACTATTATTATATTGTATTATCTATTATTGTATTATACCTTCTCCTTTCTCTAGTCTTCAGAAGGAAAAAGGAGGGGGGACCCCCCTATTGTAAACGTTTTTTTTTATTAGGGGTCAGTTTTTGCAAAAGTAATAGGCCTTACTTTTGCAAAAACTGACCCCTAATAAAAAAAAACGTTTACAATAGGGGGGTCCCCCCTCCTTTTTCCTTACTGAAAGAATGAATATTACTTAGGGAGTATAGTTTAAAGGTAAAGCATATGTTTTGCATGCATAAAATTATTGGTTCGAGTCCAATTACTTCCAAACACTTAAAAAATAAAGGAGAATAGCTTAATGGTAGAGCTTTGGTTTTCAAAACCACAGGTTGGGGGTTCAAATCCTTCTTCTCCTGTATAAAATGAATAAAAATGCCTAATATTATTACAAGTCCTTTAGAACAGTTCGAAATAGTAACATTAATACCTTTAGATGTTGGAGGCTTAAACTTTTCTTTAACTAACTCTTCACTATTTTTGGTAATAAGTTTTATTCTTATAATATTTTGAACAATTTTAAGTTTTTACAAATTGAATTTAATACCTAATAATTGGCAACTTATAAAAGAACTCTTATATAAAGTAACTTCTAGTATAGTGGAAGACAATATAGGTAAAAAAGGGGAATATTATTTACCCTTTATATTTGTATTACATTTAATATTGCTTTATAGTAATCTTATAGGAATGGTACCTTATAGTTTTACAGTTACGAGTCATATAGTTTTTACTTTTAGTTTAGCATTATCAATTTTTATAGGTATTAATATTATTGGAATACAAACGCACGGGTTTAAATTCTTCGCTTTATTTTTACCGAGAGGAGTTCCTTTAGCTATAGTACCATTGTTAGTAACAATAGAATTTCTTTCATACATAGTTAAAGTTTTTACCTTATCTATTCGTTTATTTGCTAATATGACGTCAGGACACACTTTGTTAAAAATAATAGCTGGATTTGCTTGAACGATGTTATCTGCAGGAGGGTTATTAGCTATTTTTCATTTAATACCTTTAGGATTATTATTGGCGCTAATAGGATTAGAGTTAGCAATTGCGTGTTTGCAAGCCTACGTGTTTACTTTACTTACTTGTATATATTTAAATGATGTTTTAGACATGCATTAATAAAAAAATAAAAAAAATGCCACAGTTAGATCGTGTAATTATATTTTCTCAAATTTTTTGATTATTTGTAGTATTTACTGTTTTATATATTACTATGACACATTTTCTTTTACCTTTATTTTTGAAGTCAATAAAGCTTAGAAAGCAGATTGTAGAAGTTAATAATTTAGAAGTATTGCGATTGAGTACAAAAGTGAGGATCAAACAAGATTTAGTGAAACAAAAACTTTTAGAAAATTTGTTGATAATAGAAAATCTTCTACAGGAAAGTTACAAGTTTCAAAAGTATTTCCAAAATGACCAGCAAACTGTATTAATTGATAAGAAAATAAGTATGGCAGTAATTAACTATTTACTTTATTGCGATAGTTTAATTTTAAAAAATATTATGTTTTATCCGAAATTTTTAAATCCAAAATTTTAAAATATTATGTATTTAAGTATTATACTATTGCCATTCCTAGGAGCTTTATTTTCTGGATTTTTGGGTAGATGAATTGGTAGTAAAGGGTCATGTATTTTAACAACGGTTTGCGTAGGAATTTCAGCAACGTTTTCAGGAATAGCGTTCTTTGAAATAGGTCTATCAGGGACAACGATTCACCTTGTACTAGAGTCCTGAATAGAATCAGGTCTCTTAACAATAAAATGAGGTTTTTTGTTTGATGCAATAACTGTGGTTATGTTAATTGTAGTTACTTGGGTCTCAACATTAGTCCATCTATATTCTATATCTTATATGGAGACCGATCCACACCGTTCTAGGTTTATGTGTTATTTAAGCCTTTTTACGTTTTTTATGTTAATGCTTGTAACGGCAGATAATCTGTTACAAATGTTTTTGGGCTGAGAAGGAGTAGGATTAGCTTCATATCTGCTTATTAATTTTTGATACACTCGATTAGGGGCAAATCAATCAGCCATTAAAGCATTAGTAGTGAACAGAATAGGGGATTTTGGGTTAAGTCTTGGTATTTTTTCTGCATTTTATATTTTTAAATCATTAGACTATAGTATTATCTTTTCAACGGTATCGTTATTTGATAATTATTATTTTAAATTTTTGGTATTTAGCTGCAACGGATTAAGTCTAATAGGCTTTTTTCTATTTATAGGAGCTATGGGAAAATCTGCGCAGTTAGGATTGCATACTTGACTACCAGATGCAATGGAAGGTCCCACTCCTGTATCTGCTTTGATCCATGCTGCTACTATGGTAACAGCTGGAGTATTTTTGATGATACGCTTTTCCCCTTTATTAGAATTTTCATCATTTTTACTATCTATATTGGTTGTATTTGGTTCTTTAACTGCTTTTTTTGCTGGTATGACGGGGATTTTTCAAAATGATTTAAAAAAGGTAATAGCATATTCAACTTGTAGCCAATTAGGGTACATGATATTTTCTTGCGGAATGTCTTGTTATGAAGTAAGTCTATTTCATTTAACAAATCATGCTTTTTTTAAAGCATTGTTGTTTTTAAGTGCAGGCTCTATAATTCATGCAGTTAATAACGAACAAGATATGCGCAAAATGGGTTCATTAGCAAGTTTTTTACCTATGACTTACTCATTAATGTTAATAGGCTCGTTAGCATTGACAGGTTTTCCTTTCTTAACGGGTTTCTATTCGAAAGATTTTATTTTAGAATTAACTCATAGTAGTAGCTTTCATAATTTGAATCTACTATGTTCATCATTAGCTTTATGATTAGGAAGTATATCTGTTCTATTTACGGCATTTTATTCTTTCAGATTAATTTATTTAACATTTTTAAATTCAAATAATAGCAATAGAATAATTTTATCTAGTATACAAGAATCCTCAGTATTAATGGGTTTGCCACTAATATTGTTAGCAGTAGGTAGTTTATTTTTCGGATTCATAGCACATGATTTATTTATAGGAATAGGAACAGATTTTTGAAAAGGGTCTATTTTTGTTCTCCCTAATCATAATTTCTATATAGAAGCAGAAAATCTACCTATTTTTATCAAATGGTTGCCTTTTTTATTAAGTGTTTTTGGTATTTTCTTAGCAAGTATAGTAAACGTTACGCGTCTTTATAAGTTTTTATTATTAAAATGGTATAACATAAGTTTCTTTTTAGTTTATTTAATAAGCAAGAAATGATTTTTTGATACATTATATAATAGACTACTTGTTTATCCAATTTTGAATTTTGGTTATTACACATCTTTTAAAGCTTTAGATAGAGGCTTTATCGAATTATCAGGACCATATGGTTTAAGTAATTTTATTTTTAGATGATCTTCATTAATTTTTTCTATACAGACGGGTCAAATGACTCATTACATATTTTATATTATAGTTAGCATTTGTATTTTTATAATTGTTTTTATATACAAGTATGTTTTCTTAATAAATAATATACATTTATTATTTTTTTATTTCTTCTTAGTATTCTTTATTTAATAGTAATAAAAGGGTCTATAGCTTAAAGGTTAGAGCGTACGCGTGTGAAATGTTGGTTACATTATTTTATAAATAGTATAACCCCTGCAAAAGTAATGAATTGATTTTTTATATAAGTGAAATTCTTATCATTTTCGAGGTTTGAAATGTCTTATATTATTATTATTGTCATAGATATTAAAGCATGATAATATATTAAATTTATGAGTACGTATAGGAATTTATTGAAAATATCTAAACTCTAAAAGTTATTATTATATGGGACTCCAAATAGCGTGCGTTTGGGAAAAACCTGGATCATCAAATATAATAGGTATAAAATAAAACTCTAAAAATTTTATAAAATAAAAAATTGAAACGTCTGAATACGATTTATATTAAAGCGAAAGTTTTTTTGTAATGATAAAAATAAGCAGAAAATATAAACTAAAACTATGTTTTATAAGAAGCTGTATGATAAGAAATTATCTTGTACAGTTTTTAGCAAAGTTATATTAATAACGATTGCAATTTGATAAGCGTAATGTTGATTGTTCGAATCAATCTAGACTCAAAAACTTTAAAATTTTTAATGTACTCAATAGAATTAATAAATCCTTTAGTAACAACATCTATAATTCCTTTAATTGGAGTAATAGTTTTGTTATTTATAGAAGAATCTATGGAACCTTTATGCCGTAAAATAGCGTTATGGTTTACGTGTTTAACTTTCATTTCATCTTTATTTTTATGACTTCAATTTGATTCAAGTACATCAACGTTTCAATTTGTATCAACATTTCTATGACTTCCATATTTAAATTTTTATTATGTCCTGGGAATTGATGGTATTTCTTTATTCTTTATTTTATTAACAACATTTCTTATAATAATATGTATTTTAATAAGTTGAAGTTCTGTAACTTTTAATGTACGGGACTATCTAATATGCTTCTTGCTGCTTGAATTTTTTTTAATCCAAGTTTTCAGCGTATTAGATATTTTGTTATTTTATATTTATTTTGAGAGTGTTTTAATACCTATGTTTCTTATTATAGGGATTTGAGGTTCTCGACAACGTAAAATTAGGGCAGCCTATCAATTTTTTTTATACACTTTAATAGGATCATTATTAATGTTATTAGCAATTCTTATTATATATTTTCAAATTGGTTCAACAGATTTTCATATATTGTGATATTCTCTATTTACAGAAAGTAAGCAATTAGTTTTATGATTAGCTTTTTTTGCAAGCTTTGCGATAAAAATACCAATGATCCCTTTTCATATATGATTACCAGAGGCACACGCAGAAGCACCTACAGCAGGTTCAGTAATTTTAGCAGGTATTTTATTAAAAATGGGGGGCTATGGGTTTTTGAGATTTTCCCTACCAATGTTTCCTTGGGCATCGATTTACTTTAGCCCTCTAATTTTCACTTTAAGTGCAATTGCTATAATTTACGCATCTTTAACAACTTTACGTCAAGTAGACTTAAAAAAAATTATAGCTTATTCATCGGTATCTCATATGGGTTTTGTGACTATTGGAATTTTTTCATTAAATTTACAAGGATTAGAAGGTAGTATATTTTTGATGTTAAGTCATGGATTGGTATCTAGCGCATTATTTTTTTGTATAGGTATTTTATATGATAGATACAAAACTAGAATAATTAAATATTATACAGGTTTAGTGCAGGTAATGCCATTATATGGTACTTTTTTTGTTTTTTTTACATTTGCGAATATAGGTTTCCCCGGTACTAGTAGTTTCGTAGGAGAAATATTAGTTCTTCTAGGTATATTTCAAATTAATACGGTTTTAGCATTTTTTTCATCACTTGGGATGATATTAGGTGCAGCTTATTCTATATGATTATTTAATAGAATAAATTTTGGTTCTATAAAATTAAATTATTTATCAGTTTACCAAGATATTTCGAGGCGTGAATTTTTTATTCTGATACCTTTGACAGTATTGGTGATATGAATGGGAGTTTATCCCAGTTCTTTTTTAAATGATATTCATTGTTCTTCGTATAATTTAGTAGAGCTTATATTTTAAAGATTAATAAATATGTTTAATTTAGAATGGATAGTTATTAGATTCTCTTCTTTATTTACATTATTTGGTGTTATTATTGATTCGGAAATAGTGTTTTTCATTATAGGTTTCTTACTTGTACATATAAGTTTAGGTGTGAGCTCTATTTTACATGACTACATTCATATAAAAAAAATAAAATATTTTTTTATATTTTTAGTAAAAGTGTTATCGATGGAGATAGTTAAAAATATTATGGAATTTTTCTTTTAAATTATAAAAAATATATAAATAATGTACTATATTTTATATGAATTATATCCAATTATCCCAGAAATATTTATAGTTAATAGTGTGTGTATTTTATTAGTATACGGGGTTTTCTTTAGTTTATCAAAAGGTAATCCAGTTTTGGTAAATAATATAGGGCTTTTAAGTATACAAGTAGCTATACAAGCGTTTTTTTTATCTTTTTTTCAAGAAACTTATTTTATAACAATTTGGAAAGATTGTATCATCAGTGATTATTTTACACAAGATTCTAAATATATTGTAATATTATTTTTTATATTTTGAGCTTTTTCCACATTTATCTATAATACTTTTGAAAAAATAAATTCGTTTGAATATTGAATATTCATATTACTAAGTCTTGTAGCAATTCTATTAATTATGCAGGCTAATGATTTGTTATTCATTTATTTAGCTATTGAATTACAAAGTTTAGCTTTTTATATACTAGCAAGTTTCAAGCGGACATCTGAATTTTCTACAGAAGCAGGTCTAAAGTATTTTGTATTAGGAGCATTCTCTTCAGCATTATTGTTATTTGGAATATCTTTAGTATATTCTCTAACAGGTTTAACAAATTTAAGTGATACAGCCAAGTTTTTTACAGGAATACCTGTAGAGGACGTTTTAATTATTAGAGGTGTTTTCAGTGGTTTAATCTTGATTTTAGTAGCGTTGCTATTTAAATTAAGTGCAGCACCTTTTCATATGTGATCCCCGGATGTTTATGAAGGTTCTCCTACATCAGTAACTGCTTTTTTTTCTATAATGCCTAAATTATCTATATTAAGTTTATTATATAGATTCTTGATATTTAGTTTTCATGATTTTATAAATATTTGATACAATGTTATATTAATGGTTGTCTTTTTATCAATATTAATAGGCACATTGAGTGCATTTTCTCAAACTAAATGGAAACGTTTTTTTGCTTACAGCTCAATTACTCACGTGGGTTTTTTTTTATTATCGGTGCTTTTAGGTGACAATGAAAGTATTAGTAATTCTATACTTTACGTAATTATATATTTAAGTACTATGTTAGGTATTTTTTCGGTGGTGTTGAGTCTACGTTTTTTTAATTACAATTACCATTATCAAACAAGGTATTTAGACGAAGTGAATAATTTATCAAAGACCAATCCTTCAATTGCTATTATATTCTCTTTAATTTTATTTTCTATGGCAGGAGTTCCACCGTTAGCAGGGTTCTTTGCCAAATTTTTCGTTTTATTATCTGCTTTACAGGCTGGAGCAGTGGGCATTTGTGTATTTATAGTTTTTATGAGTTGTATAGGATGTTTTTATTACATAAAAATAATAAAAATTATGTATTTTGATAAGTCTATGAACTGAATTATTTCATATCCCGTAAAAAAACCAAATGCATTAATTTTAAGTATTTCTTTTATATTTTTATTTCTTTTATTTTACGAAATAGAATTTTTTTCTATAATGACGCATTGGGTTTCTTTAGCGTTTTTAAATTAATTATAATATGATGTATGTAGTTAGTGTAGTGTTAAAAATAGTTTTAGTAATAGTACCTCTTTTGATAGCAATTGCTTATATGACGTTAGCTGAACGAAAAGTAATGGCTGCCATGCAAAGAAGGAAAGGTCCTAATGTAGTAGGGGTTTTTGGCTTATTGCAACCATTAGCGGATGGTTTAAAATTATTTGTAAAGGAAACGGTATTGCCTTCTAGTGCTAATATCATGATTTTTTTGCTAGCACCCATAATAACTTTTTTGCTAGCATTAGTATCATGGTGTGTCATACCTATAGGAGAAGGCTTAGTGTATTCTGATATTAATTTAGGAGTTTTGTATATTTTAGCCATCTCTTCTTTAGGAGTTTATGGAATTATAACTTCTGGCTGGGCGAGTAATTCAAAATACGCATTTTTAGGTGCTTTACGTTCAGCAGCCCAAATGGTTTCATATGAAGTTTCTATAGGGTTGATATTAATTAATGTATTATTATGTGTGGGATCTTTAAATTTAAGTGAAATCGTATTAGCACAACAGTCTACTTGATTTATTTTACCACTATTTCCTATATTTTTAATGTTTTATATATCCATATTAGCAGAAACTAATAGAGCTCCTTTTGATCTGCCAGAAGCAGAAGCGGAATTAGTTGCAGGTTATAACGTAGAATATTCAGCAATGGGTTTCGCTCTGTTTTTTTTAGGAGAATATGCAAATATGATTCTAATGTGTAGTTTAGCAACGATTTTTTTTCTTGGTGGATGATTACCTATCTATAGTTGAACAATTTTTTATTGAATTCCTTCTACGATATGATTTGGCTTGAAAACTACGTTATTGTTATTTGGATTCATTTGAGTAAGGTCTTCTTTTCCAAGATATAGGTATGATCAGTTAATGCGATTAGGATGAAAAATCCTTTTACCTCTATCTCTGGGATGAGTATTTTTAATAGCGGGTACTATGATTAGTTTCAATTGGTTACCTTAAAAAAATAATAAGCAACATGAAATTAATTTTTACGGAATATGCATTTATTTTAATATTTTTAATAGTGTCTACTTTATTATCGTTTATTTTATTTTTTTTGTCTTATTTATTAACTCCCCAAAAGGCAGATCAAGAAAAAATTAGTGCTTATGAATGTGGTTTCAATCCTTTTGATGATGCAAGAGCAACTTTCGATATTAGATTTTATTTAGTAGCTATATTATTCCTTATATTTGATTTAGAAATTAGTTTTTTATTTCCTTGATGTTTAGTTCTAAAAGATATAGGATCTTTTGGATTTTGAAGTATGATTATTTTTTTAATCGTACTAACTTTAGGCTTTATTTATGAATGATATAAAGGAGCTTTAGAATGAGAATAAACTAAAGTTTTTAACTATAGAAATAATATTAGTAAAATTACCTGACACCATTTTGAACTCAAACGTAATTTTATTTTCACTAAAACTACTGTTTACGGGAATCTTAGTAAGTTAAAAGCGATTATAAAATTTAATAGTGTAGATGAATAAAAAAATAGTAATATTACACATTTTATTTACTACGAACAATATATTATATAGTATAACAGATTTAAGAGGCAATGTGTTATTTTGAACTTCTGTGGGTTCCTATAAACAAAAAAAAACAAAAAAAATTACAACTACATCTATTTTTTTATCTATAAAAGATGTAAAAGTTTTTTTAAATAAATACAGTGTGAGATTTTTATTTTTAAAGTTAATAGGGTTTAATAAGCATAAAAAAATTGTTTTAAAATATTTAAAACAACTTTATTCTCAAATTGTGTTGATACATGAAAAACTTCATTTACCTCACAATGGTTGCAAAAATCGTAAGTTAAGACGTTTGTAAAAGGCGAGGTAGTTCAAGAGGTTAGAACGTTGGAATCATAATCCAAAAGTTATAGGTTCAAATCCTATTCTCGTTATAGGGCTAGATAACATAGTGGTAATGTAAAAGATTGCAAATCTTTATAGATTGGTTCAATTCCGATTCTAGCTTTTAAAAAGAGGCTTACAATAAAAAAAAGATAAAAAAATGAACGTAACTTTACAAAGTGCAAAAATGATAGGAGCAGGTTTAGCTACTATTGGATTAACAGGAGTAGGAGCAGGAGTAGGTATTGTATTTGGATCTTTAGTAATGGCTTATGCAAGAAATCCTTCTTTAAAGCAACAATTATTCGGTTATACTATTTTAGGATTTGCCTTAACAGAAGCGGTTGCTTTATTCGCGTTGATGATGGCTTTCTTAATTTTATTTACATAAAACAATAAAAATATTTATAGGGTATGGCGTAATAGGATAACGTATTTACTTTGGGTGTAAAAGATTACAGGTTCGAACCCTGTTGCCCTAATTGAAGTAAGGATGAATGGCTGAGTGGTTTAAAGCACCAATTTTGAAAATTGGCATAAAACTTTTATCATAGGTTCGAATCCTATTTCATCTGTAGAAGTCTAGATAGCTCAGAGGTTTAGAGCATTGGATTGAAGATCCCATAGTCATAGGTTCGAATCCTATTCTGGACAATTAATAAAAAATTTAATATAACCGTGCGTCAGAAAATAACTATGTTGAATAGACCTATATCTCCACATTTATCTGTTTATGATTCTCAATTTACATCTTTGTCATCGATATGACATCGTATTTCGGGGATTTTTTTATTACTAATAATTGTAAGTTTTAGTATTATTTTAAAGTATGGGACATTAATAATTTTTTATATACCTACTATATGTTTGAGATTCAAAAGTATTCTATTTATTTACTTATTGTGTCTATTTTTTTTTTCGTATCATAGTTTTAGCGGAATACGTTATATTGGGTGGAGTTTAATTCATGGACTAAACCCAACTAGTTTACGTTATTCTTTCTGTATTATTTGTATTTGTGTTATTATCATTACAGTTTATAGTATAATATAAAAAAATATGTTTTTAATAAAAAGTTCTAATAAAATATCCTTGAACATTTTCTATAAAAATCAAAAATTTTTAAGAGTATATAGATGAAATTCTTTGTATAAAAAAGAGCCTTGGTTTTCTATATATCCCTTGTTGAAAAATAGTGGCCCAATGATATTAGATGCTTTGATTTATATAAAAGATAATTTAGATTCTACTTTAGCTTTCAGACGATCTTGTAGAGAAGGTATTTGTGGCAGTTGTTCTATGAATATCGAAGGGGTTAATTCTTTGGCTTGTCTAACACCATTAAAAACCAATAATAAATTTCTTACAATATATCCCTTACCTCACATGTATATTATTAAAGATTTAATACCAGATCTTTCAAATTTTTATAACCAATATAAATTAATTCAACCTTGACTAACAACTAAAAATTTTGAAAAGAATGAAGAATTTTTACAATCTAAACTTGATAGATTCCAATTAGATGGATTATATGAATGTATTCTGTGTGCGTGTTGTTCTTCAAGCTGTCCCAGTTATTGATGAAATCAAGACAAATACTTGGGCCCCGCAATTTTGCTACAAGCTTACCGTTGATTAACAGATACAAGAGATTTTGAAAAAAGTACTAGATTAAAATTCCTTAACCATAAAATGAGATTATTCAGATGTCATAGTATAATGAATTGCAGTAAGGTATGTCCTAAAAATTTGAATCCTGGTAAAGCAATTTCTTCTATTAAATATCAACTACTAGGTAGATTATAGGCGGAGAGAGCTCGGTTAGGTATGAGCAACAGTTTGTGAACCTGAAGGTCGTGGGTTCAATTCCCATTCTTCGCCCTTCTTGCGGAAATAACTCAATAGGTAGAGTATAATCTTGCCAAGATTAAAGTTGAGGGTTCAATTCCCTTTTTCCGCTAAAAATTTAATTGAGATGAATTTAAATTTATTTTTATTTCTTTTATTTGGAATTCTAGCAGGAATCTCTTCTCTTATGGTCATTATATCTAGGAATGCTGTACATTCTGTATTATTTTTAATTCTTGTATTTTGTAATACTTCAGCATTGTTATTATTATTAGGTTCTGAATTTTTATCATTAATGTTAATAATTGTATACGTAGGGGCAATAGCAGTATTGTTCCTTTTTGTAGTAATGATGTTAAATGTAAAAATAAACCCTTTAAAAATAAATCAATATTCAATTACACCAATAGGTTCTTTAATATTTTTTTTATTTTTTAGTATATTGTCTAATTCTATGCGAGAATTGGATTTAATTAATTATCAATACAGTGGCGTGAAGTTTACTAGTTGGGTTTCAGAAATTAATTTTGTTAATAATATAGAAATTATAGGGAATGTTTTATATACAAATTACTGTGTATTATTTTTAACTTGCGGGATAATATTATTAGTAGCTATGATAGGAGTTATTGTGTTAACAATGCATCAAAGAAGAGATGTAAAAAAACAAAGAATTGAAATACAATTATCTCGTATACCAGGTAATGTAGTAAAATTTATAAGTTTAAGATCTTAAATGGGTATGACGGAAATGGTAGACGTGTTAGATTTAGATTCTAATAGTGATTTTATAAGCTTTGGGAGTTCGAGCCTCTCTACCCATAAAAACTGAGGGTTTAAAATTTTAAACCCTCAGTTTTTAATAAATATTTACTTAAAAAATAATAAAAACTTTTCTATTTTACCTAAAGATGGTAAAATTATGATCAAATAAACAAAATAGAAAACACTTGCAAGTTGACCTATTATTATATAAGGGTCTTCTACAGGCATTCCGCCAATCCAACCTAAAATAAAACAAGCATTTATAAAATTCCAAAATAGAAAACGATATATAGGTCTAAACCTTGAGCTTCGTATTTCTGTGCTATGCACTCAAGGTAAGATGGCCAAGATGATGATAGCAGAAATCATTGCAACTACCCCTCCTAATTTATGAGGAATACTTCGCAAGATTGCGTAAAAAGGTAAAAAATATCATTCGGGTACAATATGTGCTGGAGTAACCATAGGATTAGCTTCTATATAATTATCAGGATGTCCTAATAAATTTGGATAAAAATAAATAAAAACTGAAAAAAAAATTAGAAATATTACAAGTCCTAAAAAATCTTTTAGTATAAAATAAGGATAAAAACTAATTTTATCAACACTAGAATCAATCCCTAGGGGATTTCCTGATCCATTTTGATGTAGAACAGCTATATGTACTATAGAAGCAGCTATAATTATAAAAGGTAATAAATAATGTAAACTGAAAAACCTGTTTAATGTAGCATTATCTACAGAAAATCCTCCTCATAATCATGTTACAATAGAATCCCCTATAAAAGGTACTGCAGATACTAGATTCGTTATAACAGTAGCCCCCCATAAACTCATTTGGCCTCAAGGTAATACATACCCTATAAAAGCTGTTATAATCATTAATAATAGTATGATAACTCCGAATACCCACACTCAATGACGTGGTTTAGTATATGAACCAAAATATAGACCTCTAAAAATATGAATGTATACTACTATAAAAAACATAGAAGCTCCATTTGCATGGATATAACGTAACAGTCAGCCATAATTAACATCTCGCATAATATGCTCCACACTTGCAAAAGCAAGGTCCACATGAGGAGTATAATGCATTGCTAGAAAGATTCCAGTAATGATTTGTATTATTAAGCACATTCCAGATAAAAATCCAAAATTCCATGCATAGTGTAAATTTATAGGAGTGGGATACTCTATTAAATGATCACTTGCTAATTTAATTAAAGGCTGTTTCACAAATCTCATAGTTATTAATTTTTTTATTTTTTTAAAATAGTTTACTCGCTACTGGACTTGAACCAGTAACCCTCATATAGGGAACGGATTTTAAATCCACCGTGTTTACCTTATTTCACCAAGCGAGCCATGTATACTGACGTAAAAGGACTCGAACCTATAATCTATAGCACCAAAAGCTATCGCCTTACCTATTTTGGCTATACGTCATTAATTTTAGCAGGTAGCGGGATTCGAACCCGCAATTTTTAATGTGGAAAACTAATGAATTTACCTGTTCTTCTATACCTGCATTTTTACTAAATAATTTGAAGATATTCTCGGAAAATAACTTTATTAACACATAAAAAGTTTGTTACTTTACAACTATGTGTATAAAAGTTTTGGACACTTGTTATTTTATCTAATTTATGATTAACTAGTAAAGCTAATAATTTACTTGTTTGATTTTCTAATCTTTCTACAAATATTAGCTTTTTAGGATAAATAGTTTCCGAACTATTACTTACATAATTCGGTAATTCTTTTGAAGTAACAGTACTATATATTATAAAATGCTCCTTTAAAAATTGAAAATTAATAACTATGTGATTGAAAGTTGATTTAGACCTAGAAACAAGTTCTAGACTATTAAGTAGGTCTTTAAATGATTTTAGTAAAAAGAGTTCTATTTTATTAGAATCTTTTTGCAAATCTTGAGAAATAGAGTCTTTTAATTTATTAAATGTTATTAAAGAAAATGCCACAAAACATACTAAGATTAGTGTTTCTTCATTAAGAATTATAACGTTTGAATATACTAAAATAAATGATAATAATATAATAATACTAATATTTAACATTTTTAAGATCCTCCTCATCAATAAATAGAAACAAATAAAAATAACCAAACAACATCTACAAAGTGCCAATATCAAGCTGAAGATTCAAACCCGAAATGGTGTTCTCTTGTTAATTGATAATTCCATAAACGAATAAAACATACACTTAATGACATACTACCTACTAGTACGTGGAAGCCATGAAAACCTGTTGCCATATAAAAAGTAGAACCATATATCCCATCAGATAATCGAAAATCTGCCATATTATATTCGTAGATTTGGAATGTGGTAAATATTGTTGCAAGCATAATTGTTAAAAAAAGACTTGCTATAGCTTGCTTTCTTAAATTTGAAACTATTGCATGATGACATCAAGTCACAGTGCATCCTGATAATAGCAAAATTAAAGTGTTTAAAAAAGGTATTTCCCATGGATTCAAAACTACAATACCTTTTGGAGGTCAGATCGTACCAATTTCCACCGTAGGGGCTAAACTACTGTGAAAGAACGCTCAAAAAAAAGCGAAAAAAAATAAAATTTCTGAAACTATGAATAAAATGACACCATAACGTAAACCACGTTGCACAATACCGGTGTGATGACCTTCTAACGTAGATTCCCGTACAACATCCCTCCACCAAACAAACATAGACACTAGAAGAAAAATAAAGCTCATAAAAAGTAAGTAACTTCCATTTATATATGCGTGCATATATAAAACCCCACTTAACGCACATGAAAAAGCACATAAAGATGCTACAAATGGTCATGGACTAGGGTCTACTAAATGAAAAGGATGACGTTGTGTATTTTTAGACACGTATAATAATGACATTATTATTTTTTTTTGTTTTTTAAAAGTTGTAGGAAAAATTGCGACAAAGGGTTTTTTGAATAAAAAATTATAAAAAAAATACCAACTAATAAAAGAAATTGAAGTAGAGATAATTTCATTTTATTCGTTTATTTTATTAAAAATCCATTGTACATAATTAGGTAAAGCCACTGCTTCTACAACTATAGGCATAAAACCATGGTTGATACCACAAATTTCACTACACTGGCCATAATATAACCCCTCTCGCTTTATAAATAACGAAGTTTGATTTAGTCTTCCAGGAATTGCGTCACATTTTACACCTAATGAAGGTACTGCTCAACTATGCAAAACATCTGCGGCCGAAACTATAATTCTAATATGAGTATTTATAGGAACAACCATTCGGTTATCTACTTCTAACAACCTATATTGTCCAATTAATAAGTCTTCTTCTGGTACCATATAACTATCAAAATTTATACATTCACCATCCTCATTATAATAATCCGAATATTCATAACTTCAGTACCACTGATGACCTAAAGTTTTAATTGTAATCGCAGGCGATATAACTTCATCCATTGCATATAATAAAGAAAAAGAGGGTACTGCTATAATTAAAAGTATAAAAGCTGGAGTAATTGTTCAGATCATTTCTATTAGGGTACCGTGAACTAAAGAAGAAGGTACAGGATTTTGATTATGTTCAAAATGTCATAAAGTCCTAACCAGCATTCACGTTACAAATACTGATATAATGCAGATAAAAAACATCAAATCATGATGCAAATTTATAATACCCTCCATTATAGGGGTTGCTGGGTCTTGAAAACCTACTTGTCAATTTTCAGCAACATCAGAATAACTTAAAGTTGTCGGTATAAATAATATAATTATAAAATTAAGGTACAATAAATTAACCATTTTTTATTTTTCCTTTAAGGTTTCGCAAATCAGAGGCATTTCTTCAAATGTATGATATGCAGGGGGCGATGTTGTTACTCATTCTAAAGTAAGGTTCCCTTTTTTCCCGAATTCTTCAAAATCCCAAGGTGAATTTACACATAAATTTTTAGATATTAATGATATATAAACAATATAAAAAAAAAATAAAGTAGAAAATAAAGCTACATAAGATCCGTAAGATGCTATTAAATTTCATGAGGCGTAAGCATCAGGATAATCTGGTATTCTACGAGGCATTCCTGCTAAACCTAAGAAATGCATTGGCATAAATGTTAGGTTTACACCGATAAAAGTAGACCAAAAATGTATTTTACCTAAAATTTCAGGATATTGTAACCCCGTAATCTTCCCAAATCAATAATAGAAACCCGCGAATATAGCAAAAACTGCTCCCATAGATAAAACATAATGAAAATGAGCTACTACATAATACGTATCGTGTAAACTTATATCTAAACCAGAATTTGCCAGCACGATACCTGTTAGTCCTCCTATTGTAAATAAAAATATAAAACCTATCGCAAATAGCATAGGTACTTTTAGATGAATTGAACCTTCTCACATTGTTGCTATTCAGCTAAATATTTTAATACCTGTCGGTACCGCTATAATCATAGTAGCTGCAGTAAAATATGCCCGAGTATCTACATCTAGACCCACGGTATACATATGATGGGCTCATACTATAAATCCTAAAACTCCTATAGATACCATCGCATACACCATTCCAATATACCCAAATACAGCCTTTCTCGAAAATGTTGATACTATATGACTAATCATACCAAAACCAGGGAGTATTAAAATGTATACTTCAGGATGTCCAAAGAATCAGAATAAATGTTGATACAATACAGGATCTCCACCTCCCGCAGGATCAAAAAAAGAAGTATTGAAGTTACGATCTGTTAAGAGCATTGTAATAGCACCTGCGAGAACTGGTACTGCTAATAGTAATAAGAAAGCTGTTACAAAAATAGATCATACAAACAAAGGTATTCTATACATACTTTGCCCTGGACTTCTCATATTTAAAATAGTTGATATAAAATTTACTGCACCTAAAATTGAAGAAGCTCCTGATACATGCAGACTAAATATAGCCAAATCTACAGCACCTCCAGAGTGACTTTGTATAGAACTTAATGGGGGGTATACTGTTCAACCTGTACCCACCCCTACTTCTACCAAAGCAGATAATAATAATAAGCATAACGAAGGTGGTAATAATCAAAAAGAAATATTATTTAATCGAGGAAATGCCATATCAGGACTACCTATCATTATAGGAACTAATCAATTACCAAATCCTCCTATCATAACAGGCATTACCATAAAAAAAATCATTAAAAAAGCGTGTGCTGTTATAAGCACGTTATATACTTGATGATTACCTAATAATAATTGATTACTTGGTTGCGCTAATTCCATACGGATTAACATTGACATGCAACCACCTAGAATCCCTGAAAAAGCTCCAAAAATAAGATATAATGTGCCTATATCTTTATGATTTGTTGAAAAAATTCAACGAGATACTCATTGCATAGATAACATTTATTTACTATAAATTTTTCTGTCTTAATATTTTTTACAAAATCGAGAGAGACGGGACTCGAACCCGCTACTTTTAGTGCGACAGACTAACACTTAACCTTTAAGTTTCTCTCTCAAGGTTTAACGTTTAACTAACATTAATTTTAGATTGCAACATTTTCTTACCTTTGAAAAAAAAAATTTAGCTTGTTGATGGGTACAAGATTCAAATTCAAAAATAAGATCCCCTGGTTTTACAAATCCTCCTTGAGTATAAATGGATCCTTTTCCTTTACCCATACGTGCTTCAGAACTTAGTTGCGTTAAATTAAAATTTAACACAATTTTCGTTCAAATTTTTATAGGTTTTTTAGAATTAACCATTTTTCGAGAACTTTTAATAATTATATTCTTCAAAAACACTAACTGATTTTGAGTTAATCTACCGAATGATATAGATTTCAAACCATAACTTCCTTTACGCAAAATATTGTGAGGTTGCTTATACCTATAACTGTATTTTATCTGATTTTTAATAGATAAGTTCATAAAACAATCAAATTTTTAGACCACAAGTACCTGATTTACTATACAGTGTACTTGCAGAATATACTATATAATCTTCTACAGAAGTTAAACAAGAATCTCCTTTGCTTAAATTTAGACTTTTTGCCATCTGATTTTTAGAATCATCTATACGTCCCGCTATTCGAATTTTAAATCCTTTTAATTTTAAAACTTTTATTCCCCGAGGAGTATATACTAATTTTAAAGAATTTAAATGAGATTCCATAAATTTAAATAAATTCCATAAAACTTTTTTAGTTATTTTTTTTTCAGATATAAAATATTTACTGTAAGAATATAATAAATCTCTAGACATAAATGGAAAATCTACCAAGTAGTAAGATATTTTTACTTTTTTCAGGAGAATTTTTTTTAGTGTGTTCTGAATTTTTAAATGGAATTGAGCAAAATTATTATTTAAAGTTATAAGAGGTTCTATATAATAAATCTTCAATGAAATGATGTTTTTCTTCTTGATTTGCCATTGCTGATAACTCATAACAAGACCTATTAAATTAAATATTTTTTTCAAAAAAAAAAAAAATAAAATATACCTATGGAATGATAAAAAATAAGATTTAGATGTTTTTCCATAGGATTGTATATTAAAAGATCATAATTGAGTTATACCAAGTCTTAAACTTGTTGGGTTAATTTTTTGTGCCATACTTATTATTTTGGTTAAGTAATTTTAAGTATTTTTTTTTGAATAATATTCGTATTTATAAATTATCTATTACTAAATAATATTTTTAAACCGATCCATCTGATATTCTTTCAGATTATTCTCGAAAAATATTTTAAGAAGTTTTAATACTATTGATTCATTCAGTATTTATAAAAAATCAACTTAGCTACTCGACTGTGCTGTTGGTACAACAATCGATTTACCATTGGTTAAAATATTTCGGTCCTCTCGTACTAGAAATAAACTTAATATTTTTCAAAAACTTACAGTAGATAGGGACCGAACTGTCTCACGACGTTCTGAACCCAACTCACGTACCTTTTTAACTAGCGAACAACTAGACCCTTGAAATTAACTTCAATTCCAGGATAAGATGAGTCGACATCGAGGTATCAAACCGTGACATTGATATGGACTCGCAATCACGATAAATCTGTTATCCCTAGAGTTCCTTTTATTTGATAAACGATATTAATTCCACTCTTGAATATCGGGTCACTATGACTAACTTTCGTTCCAATTTAATTTATCAATTTAATTGTCAAGCAAATTTTTACCATTATATATAAAATTGTTTTAATCTACTTTTGTACACCTCCGTTACTTTTTAGGAGGTACTCGTCCCAAGTAAACTTTCTTTCTTATACTTTTTTTAAATATTTTTAAATAAGTAAAATATTATAAACTTGAATGGTATTTCAATTTTGTTAATTAACTCCCATTTATTCTACACAAGTATACAATTTTTTACAATATAAGAGGCAAGTAAAGGATCTAGGGTCTTTCCGTCTTACTGTAAGTAACCTGCATTTTCACAGGTTTTGTAATTTCGCTGAATTTGTATTTGAGACAGTAAAGCAATCGTTACGCCATTCATGCAGGACGGAATTTACCCGTCAAGGAATTTTGCTACCTAAGGATTCTTATAGTTAGAACCGCCGTTTACTTAGATTTAAAAAATATAGCTTGAACTAATTTTTGTTATTTTTAAGCACTGGGCAGACGTCAGACTCTATACATTTTTATATAATTAGCAGAGTCCTGTGGTTTTGGTAACCAGTCGTTGCTTCCTCTTTAATGCTACCATATTGTTATTTAGTTATATGGCACTCTTTCTTGCGAACGTACAGAGTTAATTTGCCGAGTTCCTTAAATACAATTTATTCATTCACCATAATATTTTCTATAAGTTCACCTGCGTCGGTTTTGGTACGGTCTTTAAATCGTTATAGTTTTTTCTCGAAAGAATTTGTACTCATCAACTTAAACCACTTAATAAAGTTTTTTTGTAATTATTCTTTTTTCATAACAAAAATTTGTTACATATAACAGTCTTTATAATAGTCCTATCGAATAGAGTTTTCACAAGTCTTTTTTCTTAAGGACCGCATAACCCAATATATTTTAAATTATATTGAAACCCTTGAACATTTAGTGACTATGATTAAATATACATAGTTAACGCTACTCATGTCAGCATTCGCACTCTTGAAATAATTATTATTGATTTTGAAATCAATACTTAATTTTACAAGACGTTCCACTACCATTAAAACTCATTATTCGTTATATCGATATATAGTTTAAGCCTTTTTATTTTAATTTTTAGAAGAATAAATAATAAGCTAAAACGCTTTTTCTAATAAATGACTGCTTCTAAGCCTACTTTATGTTATTTGACCCTTTCATAAAAATTTCTACACTAAACTATTTTTTATAGATCTTAATATACGATTGGGGTTGTTACCCTTTTGTCTATAAACCTTATCGCTTAAAGACTGTTTGCTAATAGTATTAAATCATATTTCGGAGATAAATTAAATGCAGTAAGCTTTTAAACCCCATAGTTTAATTTGTACTCTACTTACAACCTATTTAAATTAACACTGTACTAAAATACATTTCGTGGAAAACCGGCTATTTCCAAGTTTGATTAGTCTTTCACTCCAAACTATAAATCATCTCAATATTTTGCTACATATAAGAGTTCAAGCTTAAAAAACTTTTTAAAGAATTTTCACTCTGTTTATAGTTAGATCACTTGGTTTCAGGTTTAATACATATTACTTTAATTTGCTTTAATATTCGATATCTAAGCTTGCTATATATATTAACTTGCTGACTCATTATGCAAAAGGCATTTCGTTATTGTAAAATATAAACTCCGAACTGTTCTAAACATTTGGTTTTTTATGATCCTTACGGAATTTTTCATCTTTTTTTCACAATACTCGTTTACTATCGGTCAAAAAAATTGATAAGCTTAGAAGGTGGTACTCCTTTTTTCATACATGTAATACATACTACTTATTTAAAAAAAATTTAGTTTCTTACGGGACTTTTACCCTTTTGAGTTTTTTTTATAAACTATATAAAATTTTTAAGCTTTTTTTGCTTTCATTCGCTATTACTCACAGTATCTCGTTTGATTTATTTCTAAGTGTTATTTAGATGATTCAGTTCACACTTTTTTAAATTATAATAAATTAGTTTACCTATGGAAATTTGTAGATCACAAGCCTATGCTTACTTACAAGTTTTCGTAGCGTGACGTCCTTATTTTTTTGCCAAGATTTCCTCCAAATGTTTATAAAAAATAATCTAAAATTACTTAACCAAAAAATTTATCCTTTCATAAGATTCATTAATTCTACTGTTATCGTGCTACGTATACGATAATAAATAACTAAAATGGCTAAACCTATAGATGATTCCGATGCCGCCACCGTTAATATTAATAATGAGAAAATTTGTCCGGAAATATCATCTAAATGTATAGAGGCTGCAATTAAATTGAAATTGACAGCTAAAAACATCATTTCCAAAGACATTAACATCACTAAAATATTTTTTTGATTAATAAAAATTCCTAGAATACTTATCAAAAATAAAAAAACTGAAATGTTCATATAATTAAATAAAATTATCATTTTAAATTTTTAAACTATACTAAAATAGGGTAGTAGATTTTTTTAAAATATTTTCCAGCCACAGGTTCCCCTACGGCTACCTTGTTACGACTTCACTCCAGTTTTTTTATTACCGTAAATTTGTTGAAAAATCTTCAAGTAATAAAAATTTCCGTAGCGTGACGGGCGGTGTGTACAAAACCTAAGTACATATTCACCGTGACATTCTAATTCACGATTACTAGCAATTCCATCTTCATATTTTCAAGTTGCAGAAAATAATTTGAACATGATTTTGTTTTAAAGATTTGTAATTACTTTCGTATATACATCTTTTTGAAAAAATCATTGTAGCACATGAAAGTAGCCCAACTTATCAGGGTCATGAGGACTTGACATCATTCTCTACTTCCTCTGAAATATCTTCAGCCGTGTACGTTAAAAAATGTAAAAGAGTTTTGTCCGTTTTTTGGAATAAACCAAACGCTTCACAGCACGGACTGACGACAGCCATGCAACACCTGTAATTACATGAATTATTCAAAAGTTGGTAAGGTTTTTCGCGTATTGTCGATTTAAACCACATGCTCCACTGCTTGTGTAGGTTCCCGTCAATTCCTTTGAGTTTTAATTTTGCAATCGTAATTCCCAGGCGAAGTGTTTAACGCGTTAGCTATATTTTCGTGTACAATACCCAAAAAATAAACACTCATAGTTCAGGGTGTGGACTACAGGGGTATCTAATCCCTTTTGCTACCCACACTTTAATACTTTAGTGTCAGTTTTAACATAGACTATTGCTTTCGCTATAGAAATTCTTTTAAATATCAAAACATTTTACCGTTACACTTAAAGTTCTATAATCTTCAATTAAACTCTAGAAAATCAATTTTAAAGTAAAGTTAAAATTAAATTTTAATTTTTATACATAAAATTAAATTTACCACCTACATATTCTTTACGCCCAATTAATTCGAATAACGTTTATCCTTCCCGTTTTACCGCGGCTGCTGGCACGAAATTAGCCAGGACTCTTACTAAAATAATCATAATTTAAAAGTAGTTTTAGTGATTTACAGTAATATACTTTCTTCACACATATAGTTTAACTGGGTCAGGCGTTTGCCCATTGCCCAATATTCCTCACTGCTGCCTTTCATATAAAGTTTGGACCTTTCTCAGTTCCAATGTGGCTGTTCATCCTCACAGACCAGCTAAGGATCATAAGCTTGGTAATCTTTTAAAATACCAACTACTTAATCCTTTATAAACTTTTCTTAAAATAATTTAATTTTTTGTTTTTAACAATATTTCTAAGACATATTTTTATATAAATACTCACCCGTTCGCTATATATTTTAAAGATATAAAATATATTTAACTAGCATGTGTTATGTTAACTATTAACGTTCATTCTGAGCCAGGATCAAACTCTTATAATTTTTCTTTTAATAAAATTTTTATTTTCTTACTACCCTATTAATAACAACTAAAAATAATAAACTTAATTCATTTTTTTAAACTAAATACAGAGCCCCTCTCTGTACAATAAAGCAATCATAAAATTTTTCTATTCAATATTAATTTTTCCCCCCGCATTAAAAAATGAGAGGAATTATACTTCATACTATTATAAAAATTTAACCTCCGCATAGTGATTTTATTTAAAAATTTCTCTTTTGATTGTAGACGTTTTTTTTTATAAAAATTTTGCTTTCGCATGTTCAAAAATTTTTTTACGGGAATAGGATTTGAACCTATAACTTTAGATCATGAGTCTAATGAGTTAACCTTTTATTACTCTATCCCGTTTTCTTTACTCCCAGTGGGACTTGAACCCACATCTATGCTACGAAAAAACATTGCCTTAACCCAATTAAACGATAGGAGCAAACTTCTATTTTGATTTGGTACCATATTTGGATCTACTTCTTTTCCGTTCAGATACTCCGTTAAGATCATGAGAACCTCTAATAAAATGATAACGTACTCCTGGAAGATCTTTTACTCTACCTCCTCGTATTAAAACTACAGAATGTTCTTGTAAAGAATGACCTTCTCCGGGTATATACCCTATAACAGATTTTCCATTAGTTAAAAGAACCTTCGCTACCTTTCTTTCTGCCGAGTTAGGTTTTTTGGGATTTATGTTATAAACTTTTAAACAAATCCCTTTACGTTGAGGAGCAGCTTGTAAAGCTACAGATTTATTTTTTTTTAATTTATTTTTTCTAAAATTTTTTAATAGTTGCTGTATAGTCGGCATATTCCTGAATGTTTGTATTAAGAACCATAAAACATATAAAAAAGTATATAATTTCTAATAAAAAAATTGTTATAACTAATAAAAAAATTTGTAAAGATATTTCAGGAGGGGATAAAAGAAATAAAAAACATAGTATCATATAAAACACTTGTTTTTTATTATTTTTTATAATTAAATAAAGCATCTTTAATTCTAACAAGATATATGTTCAAAAAAGCAAAATGTATGCAAATTGAAATACAAAAAAAACATAAAATTTTATATAAAGTAATCATGTAACATAGTTTAATAAGCTTAATTCAAATTTTATTTGAAATAAATCTCTCCAATAATGAATATCCCATTGTGTTAAAAACTTCAAAACTGATGATAAAAAATAAAAATAAAAGATCCATAAGTAAGAAATTCATATAAAAAAAAAATTTTTACACAGTTTTATTTGGAAAAGATTTTGATATTTATATCATCCAGGTTTAAAAAAACTTAATACACTATAACTAAAATATAATGAAGATAGAAAAAACGCATTTTTTAAGCAAATAAATCATATTAAGTCAAATAAATCCGTAATATTTATAAGTATAAATTGATTAAAACCTAGTTTTAGAAAGAAAAAACTTTCTATAAAAATAACTAACGGAAGATCTCTAAAAATAATATAACTGCATAAGCCATAACATATGATTCAATAGAAAACACGACACGTTAACTCAAACATGTAAAAAATTACTAAATAGTACAATTTACTAAAGTTTTTTTGAGTGTATTAGGAATTGAACCTAAGATCTTTAAATTAAAAGTTTATTGCTTTGACCTGCTAAGCTATACACTCATTTTACAGAGTGTTTGGAAAGATTCGAACTCTCAATCATTAAATCCGTAGTTTAATGCTTTATCCTTTAAGCTACAAACACTTTTTCTTGAGTAATAATGGACTTGAACCATTAACTTTTTCAATGTAAACGAAACACTCTACCTATTGAGTTAATTACTCTTAGCCAAATTCTCTTTCCGGATAGGAATCGAACCTATACATTAATGGTTAACAGCCAAACGCTCTACCTTTAAGCTACCGGAAA